TGGGAAAACCCAGAATTGCAAATTTCTTACGAAGAGAAAGAAGAAGAAAATGAACGAATAGCAATATCAGAAGCTTGGGATACCTTTATATTTACTCAAGCAATAAGAGGTTTCATGTTAGTAACCCAATCTTTTCTTAGAAAATACGTTATATTACCCTTATTGATAATAGCTAAAAATATTGGTCGTATGTTATTATTGCAATTCCCCGAATGGTACGAGGATTTGAAGGAATGGAATAAAGAAATGCATGTTAAATGTACCTATAATGGCGTTCAATTATCAGAAACAGAATTTCCCAAAAATTGGTTAACAGACGGTATTCAGATAAAGATTCTATTTCCTTTCTGTCTGAAACCTTGGCGAAGATCTAAAGTACGATTTCATCATAGAGATAGAGATCAGAAAATAAGCAAAAAGGAGAAAAAAGACAATTTTTGTTTTTTAACAATCTGGGGAAGGGAAGCAGAACTACCTTTTGGGTCTCCCCGAAAACGACCTTCTTTTTTTGAACCCATTTTTAACGAACTCGAAAAAAAAATGAGAAAAGCGAAAAGGCAATTTTTTCAAGTTATAAAGGTTTTCAAAGAAAGAAGAAAAGGTTTTATAAAAGTTTCAAAAGAAAAAACAAGACTAGTTATAAACCTAATAATGAAAGAACTTGAAAAAGTAAACCCCATTTTCTTATTGAAATTGAGAAAGGTAAAAGTATATGAATCGAATGAAAACGAAAAAGATTCCAATATAAATAATAAGATTATCCGAGAATCGACCATTCGAATTCGATCCGCGAATTGTGTAAATGAAAATTATTCACTCATAGAAACAAAAATGAAAGATCTTGCTAATAAGACAATCACAATTAGGACTCAAATAGAGGGAATCACAAAAGGAAAGAAAAAAATAGTTCGAGCTTGTGATGATAAAAGATCGGAATCGAAGAAGGATATTTGGCAAATATTCAAAAGAAAAAATATCCGAGTAATACGTAAATCACATTATTTTATGAAATCCTTCGTTGAAAAAATATACATGGATATATTACTATGTATCATTAAGATTCCAAGGATCAATGCACAACTTTTCTTTGAATCAACAAAAAAAATGATCAACAAATCCATTTCCAACGCTGAAACAAATCAAGAAGGAATTGAGAAAACAAATCAAAATACAATGAACTTTATTTCGACTATAAAAAATCCGTTTTCGAATTTTTCTAATACTAATATTAGTAATCAAAATGTTAGGAATAATAATTGTGACTTATCTTCTTTGTCTCAAGCCTATGTATTTTATAAATTATCACAAAATCAATTACTTAACAAGTATCATTTGAAATCTGTACTTCAATATCACCACACCTATCCTTTTCTTAGGGATATAATCAAGAATTATTGTACGACACGAGGAATATTTGATTCCAAACCAAGGCAAAAAAAAATGCATAAGTCTGGAATGAATAAATGGAAAAATTGGTTAAGGGGTCATTATCAATACAATTTATCTCAGACCAAGTGGGATCACTTAGTACCGAAAAAATGGCGAAATAGAGTCAATCAATGTCGTACGATTCAAAAGAAAGACTCAATGAAATTAGATTTATATAAAAAAGAAAAAGACCAATTAATTCATTACACGAAACAAAATTACTATGCAGCGGACTCATCGATAAGTCAAAAAGAAAAATGGAAAAAACATTACGGATATGATCTTTTGTCATATAAATATATAAATTATGGGAATAGTAAGGACTCGTATATTTCTGGATCAACATTACAAATAGAGGACAAAAAAATTCCATATAATTTCAATACAAATACACTTAAATCCGAATCATTTTATAGATTGATAAGTATATCTATTAGTGATTATCTAGAAAAAAGATCTATTATTGATATGGACAAAAATATGGATAGAAAATTTTTTGATTGTAGAATTCTCCATTTTTGTCTTAGAAATAATATCGATATTGAGACCTGGGCCAATACGCATACCGGCACCAAGATTCATAAAAATGCTAAAACTGAAACTCAAAATTCTCAAAAATTTGAAAAAAAAGATCCTTTTTCTTTTACGATTCATCACAAAATCAACCTATCCAATCAAAAAAATATTTTTTTTGATTGGATAGGAATGAATCAAGAAAGGTTATATCATACCATATCAAATTTAGAACCTTGGTTTTTCCCAGAATTTGTACTACTTTTTGATGTGTATAAGATTAACCCGTGGATCATACCAATCAAATTACTTATTTTTAATTTGCATTTCTATGAAAAAAATATTAGTCAAAATGAAAAGAAAGAATATCTTGAATTAGAAAATTCCAACCCCCAAAAAAACAAACAACAAGGTCAAGGAGATTTTGTATCAGATCTACGAAAACAAAACAAAAAGAAAAATCTTGAAGAAGATTACACGGGAGCAGACATTAAAAAGGGTAGAAAGAAAAAACAATTCAAGAGCAAGAAAGAAGCAGAACTGGATTTCTTCCTGAAAAAATATTTTCTTTTTCAATTAAGATGGGATGATTCCTTGAATCAAAGAATGATCAATAATATCAAGGTATATTGTCTCCTACTTAGACTGATAGATCCAAGAGAAATTGCTATATCCTCAATTCAAAGAGGAGAGATGCATCTGGATGTAATGTTGATTCAGAAAGACCTAACTCTTACAGAATTGATAAAAAGAGGAATATTTATTATCGAACCAATTCGTTTATCTATGAAAAAGGATGGAAAATCTATTATATATCAAACCATAGGTATTTCATTGGTTGATAAGAATAAGCGCCAAACTAATGGAAAATGCATAATAAAAAGTGGATATGTTGAAAAAAAGAATTTTGATGGATCCATTGCACAACACAGCAATATGCTTGTGAATAGAAACAGAAATCATTTTGATTTCCTTGTTCCCGAAAATATTCTATCTCCCAGACGTCGTAGAGAATTTAGAATTTTAATTTGTTTCAATTCCCGGAATTGGAATGTTGTGAATCGAAATCCACTATTTTGCAATCAAAACAACATAAAAAACTGGGGACAATTTTTAAACGGGGAAAAGCATCTTAATACAGATGCAAATAAATTCATTAAATTCAAATCGTTTCTTTGGCCCAATTATCGATTAGAAGATTTAGCTTGTATGAATCGTTATTGGTTTGATACCAATAACGGTAGTCATTTCAGTATGTCAAGAATACATATGTATCCACGATTCAGAATTAGTTAATAGTATATTTCCTATATATCTATCGCATGCCATATTCGGTGGATAAAAACCGAAAGATATACACATACACCATGTTACATTCTGATAAATGTATCATCCCTTTCTATCCAAATCAAATTTGTAATTTGATTTGGATAAAATTAATATAAATTTGAAGTAGTGTATATGAAGAAATCCCATTTTTTTTGTACTAGATTCAAATAACTGGAACTAACTGGTATAATAATAATAATTATTTTTCCTGATCGGTAAAATACACGGAAAAGAAAAAAATAGAAAAATTGGTTTTTTATGGTCAAAAATGCATTCATCTTAGCTATTCGACAAGAAAAAGAAAAAAACTGCGGATCTGTTGAATTTCAAGTATTCAGTTTTACGGATAAGATACGGAGACTCACTTCACATTTGGAATTACATAAAAGAGATTTTTTATCACAAAGGGGCCTACGGAAAATTCTGGGAAAACGTCAACGGCTACTGGATTATTTGTCAAATAAAAATAGAGTACGTTATAAGAAATTAATTGGTCAATTAGGTATTCGGGAGTCAAAAACTCGTTAATTTGAAGGTTGGTTTGCATTTTTTTCTTTAGTTATTAGTAGTTATTAAATTTTTCATTTTGATGAACTTCGTTTGATAAATTCATGGAATAATGAATTAAGGAAGAAAAGATATGACTGTACCGGCTACAAGAAAAGATCTCATGATAGTTAATATGGGTCCGCATCACCCATCAATGCATGGTGTTCTTCGACTAATCGTTACTCTTGATGGTGAAGATGTTATTGACTGTGAACCCGTATTGGGTTATTTACACAGAGGGATGGAAAAAATAGCAGAAAATCGAACAATTATACAATATTTGCCTTATGTAACACGGTGGGATTATTTAGCCACTATGTTCACAGAAGCAATAACAGTAAATGCACCAGAACGATTGGAAAGTGTTCAAGTACCTAAAAGAGCCAGTTACATTAGAGTCATTATGCTGGAATTGAGTCGTATAGCTTCTCATTTATTATGGCTTGGACCCTTTATGGCGGATATCGGCGCACAGACTCCCTTTTTCTATATTTTCAGAGAAAGGGAATTGTTATATGATCTATTCGAAGCTGCTACGGGTATGCGAATGATGCATAATTATTTCCGTATTGGGGGGGTTGCTGCTGATCTTCCTTATGGCTGGATAGATAAATGTTTGGATTTCTGTGATTATTCTTTAACAGGAATTGCTGAATATCAAAAACTTATTACACGGAATCCCATTTTTTTGGAACGAGTTGAAGGAGTGGGCATTATTGGTGGAGAAGAAGCAATAAATTGGGGTTTATCAGGGCCGATGTTACGTGCTTCTGGAATACAATGGGATCTTCGTAAAGTTGATAGTTATGAGTGTTACAATAAATTCGATTGGGAAGTCCAATGGCAAAAAGAAGGAGATTCACTAGCTCGTTATTTAGTCCGAATCGGTGAAATGAAGGAATCTATAAAAATTATTCAACAGGCTCTAGAAGGAATTCCTGGGGGACCCTATGAAAATTTAGAAGTCCGGCGCTTTGATAGAGCAAAAAATTCCGAATGGACTAATTTTGAATATAGATTTATTACTAAAAAACTTTCACCCAATTTTGAATTGTCGAAACAAGAACTTTATGTAAGAGTAGAAGCCCCAAAAGGAGAATTAGGAATTTATTTGATAGGAGATAGTAGTGTTTTCCCCTGGAGATGGAAAATTCGGCCGCCTGGTTTTATCAATTTGCAAATTCTCCCTCAATTAGTTAAAAGAATGAAATTGGCCGATATCATGACGATACTAGGTAGTATAGATATCATTATGGGAGAAGTTGATCGTTGAAATGATAATTGATACGACAGAAGTAGAAGTACAAGCTATCAATTCTTTTTCTAGATTGGAATCCTTAAAAGAAGTTTATGGACTCATATGGATCTTTGTTCCCATTTTCACCCTTCTATTAGGAATCACAATAGGGGTCCTAGTAATTGTGTGGTTAGAAAGAGAAATATCCGCAGCAATACAACAACGTATTGGGCCTGAATATGCCGGTCCGTTGGGGATTCTTCAAGCTCTAGCAGATGGGACCAAATTACTTTTTAAAGAGGACCTACTTCCATCTAGAGGAGATATTCGTTTGTTTAGCGTGGGACCGTCTATAGCGGTCATATCAGTTCTACTAAGTTATTTAGTAATTCCTTTTGGATATCGCCTTATTTTAGCCGATCTCAGTATAGGTGTTTTTTTATGGATCTCCATTTCAAGTATTGCTCCTATTGGACTTCTTATGTCAGGATATGGATCGAACAATAAATATTCCTTTTTAGGTGGTCTACGGGCTGCTGCTCAATCTATTAGTTATGAAATACCATTAACTCTATGTGTATTATCAATATCTCTACGTGTGATTCGTTGGAACATGATTATTTTCCCTTCTCTCTAGAAATAAAGTAAAGAGGTTGAATATATTGAATGGATATTTTCATTTTTTATTCATCATTAGGGTTGATGAGTTAAACTAGATAGTTATATGAGTAAAATCAAACTGCTTATAAATTTTTTGCAGTAAGAAGAGAAAATCTCATTCCCTATGTACAAGAATATAAACATAAGCAGTATATAAACTGTTTACCCCAAGATTAAGATTCTTTGACTAATTCTCATATCTTGAAGCGGGTACAAAAGATCAACGTATGGGGGTTCCACTACTTTTTTATATGTATTACCATACGGGGGATCAATCAAAAATCAGTGAACAGTTAGGAACACCAAGGTACACAAAGGATTAGTAATAGAGATAATATAAGGTATTAAAAAAAGGTATTGTTATATAAAACTTTGGATAAAACGAATCATAATGGGGACTTTAAGTTGGTAGAAATGACCAAGCAGTACTTCCCCACGATTCCGATCTAGAGTATGCTCCTATTCACTGATTAAAGAAATGACTATCAAAAACGAATTAATCCTTTATTTTTTTTTTCAGAGTACCCTCCCTCTGAGAAAGAAGAACAGGAACAAAAGAAATAGAATTCAAAAATAGAATGAGAAAAATGAATAAATAATAATACAAAGGATCTTTATTTCTTATTTTCCCCATCCATATCTATACATAACATATAGAATTCTTATCATGAATTTTGAATTAATACCCAATTCTTTCTTTATCTTTATAGTTATTGATAGAACATATTTATTGATATAACGAGTATTTTATTAAAAGATTAAGTTATTACCAAACAAAGATAAATTAAAATTGTAATGGATAAGATCAATTCGGAAGCACCTTTTATATTTGAGCAGACGGAATTTCATTGGTCTAATTTTTGGCTTACCGATGTATATTTACCATCCAAATAAGGACGGAGATAATATCGAGCAAGTTCTTACATTTATTTGTGGCCATAGAGGAGCCGTATGAAGCCGAAGTCTCATGTACGGTTTTGAAATAGCGATGCGGGCAGTGATGTTATTATCGACTATGATTATCTAACAGTTTAAGTACAGTTGATATAGTTGAGGCGCAGTCAAAATATGGATTTTGGGGGTGGAATCTGTGGCGTCAGCCTATCGGGTTTGTTGTTTTTCTAATTTCTTCTCTAGCAGAATGTGAAAGATTACCCTTCGATTTACCAGAAGCAGAGGAAGAATTAGTAGCAGGTTATCAAACGGAATATTCAGGTATCAAATACGCTTTATTTTACCTTGCTTCTTACCTAAATTTATTAGTTTCTTCATTATTTATAACAGTTCTTTACTTAGGTGGGTGGAATTTCTCTATTCCGTATATATCTATTCCTGAACTTTTCGGAATAAATCAAATGGATGGAGTCTTTGGAACGACAATTGGGATATTTATTACATTAGCTAAAGCTTATTTGTTTCTGTTCATTCCTATCGCAGCAAGATGGACTTTACCTAGAATGAGAATGGACCAGTTATTAAATCTTGGATGGAAATTTCTTTTACCTATTTCCCTGGGTAATCTATTATTGACAACTTCTTCCCAACTTGTTTCACTATAAATACTCTAAATAATAGAATAAGATAACGATATTCTAGATTCATAATTGATCTCAAACAAGAGAAAGAAACATCAATTTATTCACGGAGATCCACAATATGTTCCCTATGGTGACCGGGTTCATAAATTATGGTCAACAAACAATACGAGCAGCAAGGTACATTGGTCAAAGTTTCATAATTACCTTATCCCATACAAATCGTTTACCTGTAACTATTCAATATCCTTATGAAAAATCGATCACATCGGAGCGTTTCCGTGGTCGAATCCACTTTGAATTTGATAAATGTATTGCTTGTGAAGTATGTGTTCGTGTATGTCCCATAGATCTACCCGTTGTTGATTGGAAATTTGAAAAAAATATTAAAAAGAAACAATTGCTTAATTATAGTATTGATTTTGGGGTCTGTATATTTTGTGGTAACTGTGTCGAGTATTGTCCAACAAACTGTTTATCAATGACTGAAGAATATGAACTTTCTACGTATGATCGTCACGAATTGAATTATAATCAAATTGCTTTGGGTCGGTTACCAATGCCAGTAATTGGAGATTACACAATTCAAACAGTTATAAATTCGACTCAAATCAAAATAGACAAGGATAACCCCCTTGATTCAAGAACGGTTACTGATTACTAAGATTTCCTTTTGATATAAAGGATCCAAGCCGCTTTGGGGGGGTTGGTTAGAAATTACAAATAATAACTATTGATTGTTGAGAATCACTCTTTGTTTTAAACTGAGAATATGGTTTAGTGATGATTTTAAAATAGAAAATTCCAACTATTCTTTTCTTTTTTCTTTTAGATAAAAATAGAAAATAGATAAAAAGGAAAGTAGGATTGGCCAATAACTTTAATAACTTTATCTATATCTACATTAATCCATATTAAGATTGAATTCAATTGGGAACCCATCATATACAAAAAAAAAAAAGTAAAGGTAACACCCTTTTCTTTCCTGGACTATTTAGTAAGGTCATGAAATATTTCGACTTATTTATCTGTTATACATAATGGATTTACCTGGACCAATACACGATATACTTTTAGTATTTCTGGGATCAGTTCTTATATTAGGAGGTCTAGGAGTAGTATTATTTACCAATCCAATTTATTCTGCCTTTTCGTTGGGATTGGTTCTTGTTTGTATATCCTTATTCTATATTCTATCAAACTCCTATTTTGTAGCTGCCGCACAGCTCCTTATTTATGTAGGAGCCATAAATGTCTTAATCATATTTGCTGTTATGTTCATGAATGGTTCAGAATATTCGAACGATTCCTATTTTTGGACTGTTGGAGATGGAGTCACTTCACTGGTTTGTATAAGTATTCTTTTTTCACTAATTACTACTATCTTAGATACGTCATGGTATGGAATTATTTGGACTACAAGATCAAATCAGATTATAGAACAGGACCTTATTAGTAACGTTCAACAAATTGGAATTCATTTATCAACAGATTTTTATCTTCCGTTTGAACTCATTTCTATAATTCTTTTAGTTTCTTTGATAGGTGCAATTACTATGGCTCGTCAATAAGAAATACTTAGAATTAATACAATTATTAGAAATTCAAAATCCAATGAAAAAGGGAAAGTTTTTCATTTAATCTACTTCTGATACCCTCTTTTTTCTGTAATTACTCGATTCTGGTCAATCAAATTGGTTGAATTGTTGTTCATATTGAAATGAATCGAGATTCATGAGGAGTTAGCCAATGATGTTTGAACATATACTTTTTTTGAGCGTCTACTTATTTTCTATCGGTATCTATGGATTGATCACAAGTCGAAACATGGTTAGAGCACTTATGTGTCTTGAGCTTATACTAAATTCGGTTAATATAAATCTCGTAACATTTTCGAATATATTTGATAGTCGCCAATTAAAAGGAGACATTTTCTCAATCTTTGTTATAGCCATTGCGGCTGCGGAAGCAGCTATTGGGCTAGCTATTGTTTCGTCGATTTATCGTAACAGAAAATCAACTCGTATCAATCAATCAAATTTGTTGAATAATTAGTCATAACTATCATATAAATATAAATAAAGACATAAATAATAAAATAATATAAATAAAATATAGATATAAATTCTTTCATTTTTTATTCTTTTTTTTATAGTAATATGTATAGTAATATATTTTTATATTACTATTGAAATAGTGATGATCTGTTGGCCAATGTCAATGTGAAGTCATATGTGTGACTTGTATAATCATGGTTGTTGAAACGGAAATCAAAGTATCTTGGTCCTTTCTCATGAACAGATTTAGAAATATATTGATTTTTAACATTAGATTTTTTGATAAACCATTGATTCGTCTGGTGTCTACAATACAATATAAATATATAATTCATTTCCTCCTGATTTTACTTTACCAGATCGAAAATTTTTTATGTTCAAAACTGGAATTTCTAGACCCAATGTCACATTCAGTAAAAATTTATGATACATGTATAGGGTGTACTCAATGTGTACGAGCCTGCCCCACAGATGTATTGGAAATGATACCTTGGGACGGATGTAAAGCTAAGCAAATTGCTTCCGCGCCAAGAACCGAGGACTGTGTAGGTTGTAAGAGATGTGAATCCGCTTGTCCAACAGATTTTTTGAGTGTCCGTGTTTATTTATGGCATGAAACAACTCGCAGTATGGGTCTATCTTATTGATACGTTATAAAAAACTCCACTTGAATCATTTGATTCCTTTTTACCGACAAAAACCCGTGCTCGGAATAATATATTTTCTCGAGCACGGGTTTTTTGGTCAAAATGCATCTTGTCTTTATCACGAGTTATTTCCCTTGGTTAACACTACTTGTAGTTTTGCCGATATTCGCGGGTTCTTCAATTTTCTTTCTTCCTCATAGGGGGAATAAGGTAATTAGGTGGTATACTATATGTATATGCTTATGGGAACTCCTTCTAACAACCTATGTGTTCTGTTATCATTTCCAATTGGATGATCCATTAATTCAATTGGAGGAGGATTTCAAATGGATAAATGTTTTTGATTTTCACTGGAGACTGGGAATCGATGGACTTTCCATAGGACCCATTTTACTGACAGGATTTATCACTACTTTAGCCACTTTAGCAGCTTGGCCTGTTACTCGAAATTCGCGATTGTTCTATTTCCTGATGTTAGCAATGTACAGTGGCCAAATAGGATTATTTTCTTCTCGAGACCTTTTACTTTTTTTTCTCATGTGGGAGTTAGAATTAATTCCTGTTTACTTACTTTTATCCATGTGGGGAGGAAAGAAACGTTTGTACTCAGCCACAAAGTTTATTTTGTACACTGCCGGGGGTTCCATTTTTCTCTTAATAGGAGTTCTAGGTATGGGTTTATATGGTTCCAATGAACCAATATTGGATTTTGAAAGATTAGCTAATCAGTCATATCCTGTGACATTAGAAATAATATTCTATTTGGGCTTCCTTATTGCTTATGCTGTCAAATCGCCGATTATACCCCTACATACATGGCTACCAGATACCCATGGGGAAGCACATTACAGTACATGTATGCTTCTAGCTGGAATCTTATTAAAAATGGGGGCATATGGATTGATTCGGATCAATATGGAATTATTACCGCACGCCCACTCTATATTTTCTCCCTGGTTGGTAATAATAGGGACAATACAAATAATCTATGCAGCTTCAACCTCTCTTGGTCAACGCAATTTAAAAAAGAGAATAGCCTATTCTTCTGTATCTCACATGGGTTTCATAATTATAGGAATTGGTTCTATAACCGACATGGGACTCAACGGAGCCGTTTTACAAATACTCTCTCATGGATTTATTGGTGCTGCACTTTTTTTCTTGGTAGGAACGAGTTGTGATAGAATACGTCTTGTTTATCTCGACGAAATGGGGGGGATATCGATCCCAATGCCAAAAATATTTACCATGTTTAGTAGTTTCTCGATGGCTTCTCTTGCATTGCCAGGAATGAGTGGTTTTGTTGCAGAATTAGTAGTATTTTTTGGAATAATTACCAGTCCAAAATATCTTTTAATGCCCAAAATACTAATTACCTTTGTAATGGCAATTGGAATGATATTAACTCCTATTTATTTATTATCTATGTTACGTCAGATGTTTTATGGATACAAACTATTCAATGTTCCAAACTCCAATTTTGTGGATTCTGGACCACGAGAACTATTTGTTTCAATCTGTATCTTTTTACCCGTAATAGGGATTGGTATTTATCCTGATTTTGTTCTTTCGCTATCAGTTGACAAGGTACAAACTATCCTATCTAATTATTTTCATAGATAGTTTTCATTAATCAGATAGAAAACAAAGTCTTAGCATTTTGAATTTGAAGATTTTTGAGCTGTACAACACAAAAAATAAAGTGAATTAGAATTATAATAAGATATATTCCGAGTTTTTGAGAACCATTTGAATGATTCCTTGATTCAAATGGTTCTCAAAAACCTGCATAAACTTTCCGTTACGTATTGTACGACGGTCCTATGTATTCCTCATGGAATTTGTTCAATTAGATGTTAATGTGAATGAACCATAACTATGTAGACCTATTCCTAATAGATTGATCCCAAAATAGCATATCCAAATTATAAGAAATCCTATAGACGCTACAAGTGAAGAATTCGTACCTTGCAAACTTGGATTTGTTCTAGTATGTGAATAAATCGCAAATATGGTCCAAGTAATAAATGCCCAAGTTTCTTTGGGGTCCCAATTCCAATAAGATCCCCATGCCTCGTTAGCCCATACTGCTCCAGAAAGAATACCTATGGTTAAAAAGGTAAACCCTAAACTAATGACACGATAACTCCAATAATCCAAACGCTGAGTTAATTGATATTTGTAATAATTTTGAAATGGAACAAAAGAAGTGTGTTTAAAAACATTTTTTTTTTTGTTCAAGTATTCGATTTTGTCAAATAAAAATGACTTAATCTTAATTAAGAAAATTTTTATTTGACAAAAAATATCGATGTTTTTACGAAATGTAATGACTAGAAAAGCGACTGATAATAACGACCCACATAAAAGAGCTGCATAGCTCAATAACATCATACTTACGTGCATCATTAACCACTGAGATTGTAGAGCAGGTACTAATCTTGACGATTCATGCATTTCACTTGAAAGACCCGATGTGGCGAAACCTTGGGTAAAAATGGCACTTGGGGCGGTTATTGCGCTTAAATCATTTTTATGATTCCATATCTTAGAAATTAGATGAATAATGGAAAAACTCCACGAAAGGAAGATTAAAGACTCGTATAAATTACTTAATGGAAAATGTCTCGAAGAAATCCAACGAGTAACTAATAATCCTGTTATAGAAAAAAAAGTAACTATCATTCCTTTTTCCGACGAATCACGCAACCCTATGATTTCGTGTACTAATAGGGTCATCAAATGAATCGTAATCACAATTGAAATGATCGAAAAAGAGAGATGAGTTAATATATGTTCTAAAGTCACAAATATCATACATAAAAAAGGTCCCATTACAGAATGGAAATCGGGAATTAAATACATTATAGGATCCATTGTATCTTTTTTACAGTATGCCGCCACTCGGACTCGAACCGAGATGCTCTAGCACTGCTTCCTAAGAGCAGCGTGTCTACCGATTTCACCATAGCGGCTTACTTGAAATAATAATAGTCAATTCATGTTGAATCGTCTAGATCTAGATTCAAGGATTCAATATAGTTTAGGAAATATTAGAACTGATAAATAAGAGCTCTTTAAAATTCATCTTTGAATTTTCAATAATTTTGACTTAGGTTAGTATCATCGTAGGTTCCGTTTTAAGAATCCATTTTTACGTACTATCTGTATATTAAGTTCTCCCGGAACACTTGTAACTTGAAATACAAATTTGGTTTTCAGTCGAAACAGAAACTAAGAATTGTGAATTGTCCTCTTTTTATATTTTTTATTTATTTTGAATTGAATCCACGAAATCAGATAAATGAAAAACAAATTAAATTGTCAAAGAGATTTTTTTTTCTAAACGAAAAAAAAAAAAATAAATAGGATTTCATATGTATCACAATTCAATTACTAAATTTAAGTAATTTTTCTAACAATTTGTATACTTTTCTTAGTATCATTAAGTATTAATTAATTAATTAAAATATATAATATAAAATGAATATAATAATATCAAATTAATATAATACTTTTTGTTGTTTGTTGTGTACATAATTTCTAAATCAAATTATGATAATATTTTATTTATGAAACCAACTTGGTCTTGAGTTAAGCATATAATAAAACAAAAGAGTTTCCGCATCCATCACAATTTTCTTTTCACAACGGAAAAATAGAATGAACAAAGATTTTTCCGTTGTGAAAAGAAAATGAATAGGAAAAAAACATCTCACGAATTAATAAATAGATTCTAATAAAAACTAGAATGAAAAAAAATAATGATACTTAGAACCGACAGATAGAGAAATTCTTATTCTACATATCATAGCAGCTAGTTCTAACTAATATTGTATTGAGTTCAATACATCAATACATTTAGTTAAAGGGAATTATTCATATTCCAAAATTGGAAATTCTTCTAGCCATGGAAATTCCGATTATTCCAAGATTTTCTTATTTGTTTGTCGCACAAAAAAACTTTTTGAATCTCCAGTAGAAACTGACTTTGCTAAAGAAAAAGCTTTTATTGCAGCTAAATATCCTTTTTTCTTCCAAATATTTCTACGAATACGTTTTTTTGATATAGAAGTACGTTTTTTTGGAACTGCCATTCAAAAAAAAAGAGTTACTCATTTTTATTGTTGTATGTGAAAGACATGTATTGCTCAAAATAGATCGTTCTTTTTAGTCATTTTCTATACTTAACTTAATTTCGTCGATAATCGTTTTTTCAGAACATACAATATAAATATATTATTTATATATTTATATATAAATATATGTATGACATGCATGTCACATATATAACAATGTCACATATTAACACACTAGGCAAAAAAATAGAAGAAAAAAAGGGGGGGGGAAATTCGAAAAGGAATTTTTATGACTATTAGTTTGGAATTGAATAAGCTCATATTGCCGTGTCTATAATGAAAATTCAAACTTAAACTACAATTAGTGGTTAATATGTTAAACAAGACATTCTATTACCTAAGAAGGAGAACCTCAATTTTTAGTTATTTTTTCTTTTTCAGTTCTATACGAAATAAAGAGTATTAGAATATTTCTGATACTTTCCAATTGGATTGGAATCCAATCAATTAGTTCCGCAATGAGTTAGGTAATTACTACAAATAAAATCACTAGAATAACTAGGTCTTTTTTTTTTAGTCTATTTATTGAGGCATACTATGATTTATATTTGACTGTTTTGGTATGATTGTTTTTACTTACTATACTATAGTATATGATATGATTACATATTGCCAGAATAGGATGGTAGTATAGTCGTAGAATGATTCAAAATCTCATATTTCCCATTTTTTTATTTTATTAACTATCTTTCTTTAGTTAATTCTTTAGTTAAAAGTGAAAGTTAATAACTAAGTAATTACTTTTATCTAGCTATTTGGTCATATCATTTGAATTGGAACTTTTGAATATTTCCAATATCTGAGAAAAGTCAGAATAATGAAAAATAAAAATAGTTGAGTTTTTCATATCTTTTTTTGTTGATTTTTTTATTGTTCCTTTCGAAAGCGATAAGAATTGATGAATCGGAAACAATTAAATTATAAGAAAAAAAATGAAAATTTGTTTTTTTTATGGAACATACATATAAATATGCATGGATAATACCCTTTCTTCCATTTCCAGTTACTATGTTAATAGGATTTGGACTTCTGCTTATTCCGACAGCAACAAAAAATATTCGTCGTATGTGGGCTTTTCCGAGTGTTTTGATGCTAAGTATAGCTATGGCATTTTCGGCCAATCTATCTATTCAGCAAATAAATGGAAATTTTATCTATCAATATCTATGGTCTTGGACCGTCAATAATGATTTTTCTTTAGAGTTCGGACACTTGATCGATCCACTTACTTCTATTATGTCAATATTAATTACTACTGTTGGAATTATGGTTCTTATTTATAGTGACAATTATATGTCTCACGATCAAGGATATTTGAGATTTTTTGCCTATATGAGTTTTTTCAATAGTTCTATGTTAGGATTAGTTACTAGTTCCAATTTGATACAAATTTATATTTTTTGGGAACTTGTAGGAATGTGTTCCTATTTATTAATAGGTTTTTGGTTCACACGACCGAGTGCGGCAAGTGCTTGCCAAAAAGCTTTTGTAACCAATCGTATAGGGGATTTTGGTTTATTATTAGGAATTTTAGGACTTTATTGGATAACTGGTAGTTTAGAATTTCGGGATTTGTTCGAAATAGTTAATAACTTGGTTCATCATAATGGAGTAAATTCCTTATTTGCTACTCTGTGTGCTTTTTTTTTATTCGTTGGTGCAGTTGCTAAATCCGCACAATTCCCCCTTCACATATGGTTACCTGATGCTATGGAAGGACCCACTCCCATTTCTGCTCTTATACATGCTGCTACTATGGTAGCAGCGGGAATTTTTCTTGTAGCTCGGCTTCTTCCTCTTTTCATAGTTATACCTTCCATAATGAATATAATTTCTTCAATAGGCGTAATAACAGTACTATTAGGAGCTACTTTGGCTCTTGCTCAAAGAGACATTAAAAGAAGTTTAGCTTACTCGACAATGTCTCAATTGGGTTATATTATGTTAGCTCTGGGTATAGGTTCTTATCGAGCCGCTTTATTCCATTTGATCACTCATGCCTATTCGAAAGCTTTATTGTTTTTGGGATCCGGATCAATTATTCATTCAATGGAACCCATTGTTGGATATTCACCAGATAAAAGTCAAAATATGGTTCTTATGGGCGGTTTAACAAAATATGTTCCAATTACAAGAATTACCTTTTTCTTAGGTACACTCTCCCTTTGTGGTATTCCGCCTCTTGCTTGTTTTTGGTCCAAAGATGAAATTCTTAACGATAGTTGGTTGTATTCACCAACTTTCGCAATAATAGCTTCCTTTACAGCGGGATTAACCGCATTTTATATGTTTCGGATGTATTTACTTACCTTTGATGGACATTTGCGCATTCATTTTCAAAATTACAGTAGCACTAAAAATAGTTCTTTCTATTCAATATCTTTATGGGGAAAAAAAGTGCCAAAAGCAGTCAATAGAAATTTACTTTTATCAACAATGAATAATAAGGTCTCCTTTTTTTCAAAGGATACATATCAAATTGATGATAATGGAAGAAATAGAATACGATACTTTAGTACTCACTTTAGAAATAAATATACTTACACCTATCCTCATGAGTCGGACAATACTATGTTATTTCCTCTGCTTGTATTGGTACTATTTACTTTATTCGTTGGATCAATCGGAATTCATTTTGATCAAGGAGTAATAGATTTTGATCTATTATCGAAATGGTTAACTCCGTCCACAAACTTTTTCCATCCAAATTTGAATGGTTCCTCAGATTGGTATGATTTTTTGAAAAATGCAGTTTTTTCGGTCAGTATAGCTCTTTTTGGATTATTTATAGCATCTATTTTATATGGATCTGTTTATTCATCTCTACCGAATTTGGACTTAGTCAATTTGTTTGTAAAGGGGGGCCCCAAGAGAATTCTCTTGGACCAAGTGGAAAATGTGATATACAATTGGTCATATAATCGTGGTTACATAGATATTTTTTATACTAGGATTTTTACTGTAGGTATAAGAGGATTAGCTGCACGAATTCAGTTTTTTGATAGACATATAATTGATGGAATTACAAACGGGGTCGGCGTTACCAGTTTCTTTATAGGGGAAGGGGTTAAATATATGGGAGGTGGACGAGTCTCTTCTTATCTATTCTTGTATTTATCTTATGTATCAATCTTTTTTTTCATTTTTCTCTTCTTTTTTTAAGTTAAGTTTTACCAATTCCAAATTATCTTGATGAGTATCAAGATAAAAATCCTCGTAGTCTGGGCTATCTTTGTCTTCTTCGTAAGTTGTTTCTACATCGTTTTCTTCTTTTCTTTCTCCCCTTTCTTCCGTTTCTTTCAGTTTCTTAGTGACAATAGGCGACGGCATTCTGCCTAAATAGTAGACACAGGTGATAAATAAGAGAATACTAAAGATTCGAGCCATAGAATTTCTCAATTCTGAC